TAGCTTCTCGAACCGGACCAGAATCTTTTAAGCTTTTACTACGCTATGGGCAGACTGACTCTAGGTACACAGAAAGACCAAGCTAAGCCAATCTCACGTCGAAACAGGGAAATTCTAGCCCTTGAAAGCAGCCCACTTCGTCCCTGTATCCCGGAGTTACCTTAGCTTAAGGAGCTCATCTAACTAAAATCAATTCCACGATTCAATCTTTCTTGTGAAACGTTCATATTAACATCTTAAGGGGGATGCGATTAAGAAGTTCTTTCCTTCTCTTCTAGTATAGGCCGCAGGGATCACTTCACTTGGCTTACTTCGTACTGAATGCCCTACTGAGGTCCCGTCCCGAGAGAACTCGCGATGAGCTCTTAGGTGCGTAGCCACAGTTTGCAAGTCAATTCCCCTGTCCGGAATCCGCCTCTTTAGCCCGTGAAGGCCTTCACTCGATCTTCATTCTACTATAAGAACTCAAACCTGAGTCCATTACTATCCTGGTCGAGTTCGTTTATTCGTTTTTTCAGAACTCACACTTCGTACCTGAACATGAATAGGCAGCGCTCTTTTTCCCGACGTAAACCCAGGCTTGCTATCATCCAGTTGTGGCTTTTTCCCCTCTTCATTCTCAGGAGAGTGCTATAGCTTGTTCGCTAAATTCCTTCCCGATACCCCTTTATCACGTCTTGGGCAACCAAAAGCCTAGCCTTGGAAATTCTCTCACTTCCGACTTCTAGAAAGATCCGAATTGATTTAATATCTTTTCAGGTTCAGTGAGGACAATCCTTACTATCCTAGCAGCGGTTCCTTTTCATATCCCGCTTTGAAGCAACTACACTCACTCGTTAGCTTGTCTGGCTCTCGACCTGCTTCAGTCTCTAAAAAACTCTGGCTGCTGGGACTATTGCATTCGCTATACTTCGTTCTGCTACCTTCCGATGTTGCTTACTACCAAACCGACAACTAACCTTGCTTTTCTTCCTTATCAGTAACAGCTATATTCGGAGACTTTACCTGAATAAAACGGAGACCTAGAACTACTAGGATTCCTAGCTTCCAGCTTTCTAAAAGCTATTTTAGTTTGCCTAAAGTTGTACCCTAGCGGGCCTTGGCAGGATCATAGCTATCCTCCCTCCTATCTTCTTGACTCCTTCTCATAAGGGCGGGCAGAGTCTCAAAGAGTGCTTCTAAGCTTCGGAGATTCTTCCGGGAAGCTAGGTCAAGGCTATCCGGCAGAAAAGGATTCTAATGGCACAAAGCCGTTCTTCTCCCGTTTCCCCGATCTCCGCTGGCTGCTCGCAGGAATTTTTGAGCTTGACCCTTTCTCTTTCTCGATAAAGTCCCCTGGCCTGGAAATAGAAATGGGCTAGAGCTCCCATCCCAGTCCTTTCTAAGGGGCGAAGCTGCTTACTTGATAGAGTAAGGAATTTCTACCCTTTGGATCGAACTAGGAATCATACATTCGCTGAATGACTCGACAACCAGGTATTTCACTTACCTGCACATAAGCTTCCTATATTCTCTATAACATCCCATCTCCTTTCATAGCGCCTGCTTCCCGAAAAGAGAGACTTCCTATCATATCAAATCAGTCCCCAGAGAGATCCATCCGACGGTCTTTCACTCTCTCGCTTCGTCTTCCCAGCTATCCTTTACATGCAGGTAAGATCAGATCGAATGCTCATTCTGGCTTCTCATCTAGCTTCTCTCCCACTACTCCACCCTATTTCTTTATATTATTTAACTATTTTAGATTGAACAACGGACAGCTTATGCTTCTAATAGATTCCTAGCTAGCTAAGATGCTAGCCCGATAAGTGCTCCTCGACAGATGGAATCTCCGCTCCTGGGATCGAGCTAATCTTTCTTTCGCTTGTTAGAAGCATTATGCTTTGTCTACCAATTCCTCTAAGAGTTCTTACAGGAGAGCCTTAACTCCAGCTGAAAGATGAGACGAGACTCTTATTCTCGTCCCGCCCATATACCACACGATACCAGACCAAAATGTTAGAATTAGAAAAGAGCTTTCTCACGTCCATCTATCAGTCTTATTTCCTCCAGCTCCCGCTGAAGCTATTGTAGCAGCTCCGCTCCGGCCTTTGCCTCATCTAAGGGGTCGGGGGCGGGGTTTAGAAAGAGTAAAGTTACTAGTTATGCCTGCCCGGCAGTGAAAAAGCAATCGATCGTACGACCCCTTCAAAGATCTATCTATCTATATTTTCTTTTTGTAGAAGAAAGAAAACTGTCAAGCAAGGAAGGCGCAGTAAAGAAAGCCTTATGCTGGGCTTAAGCAAGCTAGTACGCCTAGTAGCATACAGAGCGATGTGTCTCGAAGGAGGCAAAGCCCCACTCTACCACAAAATCAATATGGTTTATAATCCCACGCTGAGTTTGTTTTCTCTTTTTTTTTCTCAGGGGTTTTTCGATCAATGCCGAATAACCCTATTCTATTAGCTTAGTTTCCCACGCCCCACATAGGGAGTATAAAGCCCCTTTTCGAGGCTCTGCTTTCTGGTTCTTTCTTATGCCGAAAAGAGCTCTTTCATTGAGAAGTTGGTCTTGGAGCTGAAAGAATTTCTTTAGTTGACCCCGCAGCTAAGAGCTAAGGCAGTCGCAGAAGAGCTTGTTTCATAATCAGATCAAGGAATTGGGACAACCCAAGCCAAGGATGATGCAAAACCTTTGGCACCAGCTAAGGCGACCTCCTGCGCAGGGTAGATGAAAGGTATGCCCATTGTACCCGTGGTTGGTGCATTCATTGATGCAAGTCCCGGATCGATCTATTTATTCTTTCGGCTAGCCGTATTCATTCCTCTTGTTCAGATTCTTTCTTCCTTCCTTCGCAGGGGCCCCTCTTTCTAATTTATATTTTCGTATAGAAAGAAGTCTGGGCGCTTTTACTCAGCTTCCGGAACTCCTCAACAAGAGCCTAAGCCCCGGCTTGGTCCTTTGCCTGGCACTTGAAATGAAGCATTCTTTGTTTTAGTTAGGAGTTTTACTTTATCGGGAGTGGATTCGATAAGAGTCATAGCGGAGTCGAGAACTAGCAGCTACTGTTGGAAGATGGAATTGTTTACTTCGCCAACTCTTCTTTCAGAACCTCGACCTAAAGTAGCTCTAAGAAGAAGTCGGGGAGGCCTCTAAGGTAAGCTCTAGCTCTTGGCGTGTGAGCAAAGATTCTAGGTGCCAAAGAAAAGAGGCTAAGTCGCAGCTTTATGGCTAAGTCTGTCTTTGTATTAGCCTGATTGATGTTCAGATGCTTTCTCGCTGCCCGATGGTTGTTCGCTACAGCCTTTAAGTCTCGCCTAGCCTCTCCTGGTGACGGCGGGACAGACTACTACCTAAAGATATTGATAGATCAGGATTTGAATCGGAATGCCCTTCTTCCTATGGTTAGTTAGGGATTTTTTAATTCCTATCTTTCTTTGCTATAAAGCAAGCAATGTGGTGCCAGACTTCTATTCTGAAATGTCATCGCTGGACCAGGAGGGCTTCGGGTTCATAATTTTATAAATCAGAAATGAGATGCAGTCACCCATGCCCATGAAGGTCAATAAGTAAAGTCGCTATCTCAGATTTCCCCGCTAAAGCGGCTGTTGTCTCTTTTCTAGTCTTCCCTTTGCCAGTCATAGCAATAGTATAAACTTCTTCCCCTCGGTCACTCCGTTCCTGTCCCGATGATAGATAGAATATCAAAAACTACTGGAATCTTCCAACTTCAAATAGCATTATGAGTGATTTTCCCAGGCTCGAAACTGATCGTAGTAGAAGTAGAGGTGGCAGGGCCAGACTTTGAGAATTCATAAATGCGGCTAATCAAAAGGCTCGGCACTCACCTGATAGGGATCTTTTTAAACTTGAACTATGCTTCAAACATCAACTGAGATAACATCAACCAATCCGGGAATGTAGTTCTTAGGGCTTAGCGATCAGAGAAGCGTAGCAGCATCGGCAGAGGAGAACTGAATGCCACTTCTGAGACTGAAACCTCTCTTTGCTTTGATGAATCTTCTATCAGGTTTGATTTCGACCCTGATTCCCCTGGCACCTCTCTTCCAGAAAGCAGAAGCTAAGGAAAAAGGGGATGACTCTATCTATGGGGCCACTCCATTTCAAAGATGAGTGTGCGTAGAGATGACTTCTGTCAATAGGCAACTGCCACTCTATTATATACGCAACCTAACTCCAGTAGCCGTCGTAGTTGAGGACATAGCTACGAGAGAAGAGGAAGAATCCAGCCCACTATGAGTACTCATCCCAGTTTCTCACCTTGGGGTGAAAGAGCAAACTCCCGTGAGAGGTACGTAGTGACTCGAACGAATGTGAGAGGTAAAGAAGATTCATTGCCTTCCTTAACTAAGTTCATTTCTTCCTTCCTCACCGACCAGAGAATAGAACAGGAACAGACTACTTCTGCGGCAAGCCTGGATCTTGTACAGCGAAGAATAAGCTCTTGCTCACGAATTGGATTCGAACCAATATTTCCGGGCGACTTGCCTTTTAGTCGATCGTGAGTGGTCTGTCGTCCTCCTCATTATAGTCCTCCTAAAATCTATAGCATTTCGTCGGAAAACATCCTGTCTTTTTACCTGAGTAGTCCTATGCATAGTAAGTACTATAGCCCCAATCATGGCTACTAATAAAATTAGACTAGGAACCAAAAACCAGACGAAATAGTAGGTGTAAAGTAAATTGCCCAATGTTTCCAAATTAGTCCAACTTCGTACCTTTCCGGCATAAACCGTATATCTCAGAGAGGTCGTATTTCTTTGGGTTGGTAGTAATGGAATGGTTTCATTATCTAAAATGAAGAACATTTCCCACCAAAGGATCAGTCCAATAATACCACTAACTGGTAAATAGCGCAATACTTCTTCGTGAATCTCCGCTATTTGAATATGGAACATCATAACAACGAATAGGAATGAAACGGCTATAGCTCCTATATGAACTACTGGGAAGATCATAGCGGAGAAGTCGAGACCTAACAAAAGAAGTAAACCAGAAGT